TGAAAAAAGGGAAGATAAGATATTATATAATAATAGATAGAAATTGAATGATATAGAATCTAGTCTATCTGTTTCTATCTATGAAAAAAGATAAGATATTATATAATAATAGATAGAAATTGAATGATATAGAATCTAGTCTATCTGTTTCTATCTATGAAAAAAGGGAAGATATATAATAATAGAGAGAAATTGAATGATATAGAAACTAGTCTATCTGTTTCTATCTATGAAAAAAGGGAAGATATATAATAATAGAGAGAAATTGAATGATATGGAAATAGCATAGTAATACAATAGCACTAGAAAAGAAAAAAGAAATATATATATAGAAATTGAACGATATAGAAATAGCATAGTAATGCAATAGCACTAGAAAATCAAAAACAAAAAAGGGGGTCTGCGATGATTTTAAAATCTTTTCTATTGGGTAATCCGGTATCCTTATGCATGAAAATAATCAATTCGGTCGTTGTGGTCGGACTTTATTATGGATTTTTGACCACATTCTCCATAGGGCCCTCTTATCTCTTCCTTCTCCGAGCTCGGGTTATGGAAGAAGAAGAAGGAACCGAGAAGTTGGTATCAGCAACAACTGGGTTTATTATGGGACAACTTATGATGTTCATATCGATCTATTATGCGCCTCTGTATTTAGCATTGGATAGACCTCATACAATAACTGTCCTGGTTCTACCGTATCTTTTGTTTCATTTCTTCTGGGAAGAAGAAATACAATTTTTTGAGTATACTAACAGAAACAGAAATTCAATACAGAATTTCAGCGTTCGACGTGTATTCTTGAATAATCTCATTTTTCAATTAGTCAATCAATTCCTTTTACCAAGTTCAGCGTTAGCCAGATTAGTCAACGTTTCTATGTTTCAATGCAAGAACAAGATGTTATTTGTAACAAGTAGTTTTGTTGGTTGGTTAATTGGTCACATTTTCTTCATGAAATGGGTTGGGTTGGTATTATTTTGGATACGGAAAATGAATTCTATTTGGAGACGGAAAATGAATTCTATTAGGCTGAAGAATAAGTACATTCTACTTTGTAAGTACTATGTGTCAGGGTTGTTTTTAAGATCTAAAGATCAACTCTTTGTTATTATCTTATTAATCACCAATATCTACTATTTAGGCAGAATACCGTTGCCTGCTTCGACTAGGAGAGTGCCAGAAAACTTAGAATTCAAAAAATGGCAGCGAACGCGGCAAATAAATAAAAACTACCTCTTTTGGTTCGAAGAACAAATAGTAAACCTTCTGTTCGACTATCAACAATGGAATCGTCCATTACGATATATAAAAAATAATAACTTTGAAAAACCAGTAATAGATGAAATGTCACAATATTTTTTTCGCATACGTCCAGGTTATGGAAAACGAAGAATATCTTTGACACACCCACCCGATTTGTTAGCTCTTTGGAAAAGGATGCAGAGAAATCTCACGTTTTGGCCTAATCAAATAGACCCAAAAAGACTAAGACTATGGGGTTCCGATCCCTCTTGGAAACCCAAGAGGGATTGGGTTTTTATCAACAGAAAAAAAAGGAAGAAAATGCGCCGTGAATTAGTACATCGAATAAGAGCTCTAAGCAAGGGAGCCCTTCTTTCGGATGTGCTCGAAAAAAGGACCAGAATGTACGAGTGCGAGTACGATGAGGACGATAATGAGATTAAGCAAAAATACTGGCCTAACGTACATGATCCTCTTTTGAGCGGACCAGATCGTCAAAAAGTCAGCGGACGAGACCTGGCGATCGCACAGTACAAAAAACGGAAGAAGGCGGAACAACTTATGCCTCTGCTTACGACTATCTGGGCTGCTGGTGACCCAGAATATGTGAGGCTACACGAGAAATACCCCCGACGATGCTTCGATGACAGGAAATTCCCAATTTTGAGTGTTGTAAGGAGATGCACGCCCCCAGAGGTAGATGTTGAGGGTTTTCTTCCTTCATTGTTGTTTTACAGACGTAAAACGTTGGCTCAGCAGATTGCGGCTCAAAAAATCGGTACAAAAGTTCCTCGATGGTCACGCAACTTGGGTCTCGATTTTCAAGAGGAGGAGACAGAACTTGCGTACGAACTGTCAGAGTACTATCCGGTTCTTTTAAGACTATACAAACGCTTGGTAGTTTATAGGGAGGAGACTCAGAAAACCAAAACTCAGTCCGATTTCGGTAGTTCTGGTGAACTAGACGACCCAACCGAGAAAGAGATAGCGCTACTACAGTACCCAAAAGAACCGGATTTTGATAGGGGCCTAATCATGGGATCCACGGCCATTCAAAGACGTAAAGCAGCTATTTTGAGTCTGTATCAACTAACCGCCCGGTCTCCACTTTTTTCGGGCAAAACAGAAAGAATACTTTTTGCTTCTTTTGATATCTCCAAAATCATCTCCAATATCAAAAGAATAAAAAAAATTTTTCGTATTTGGGCGGGGAAAGGTCCCAAATTCGAAGTCTCAACTTCGGATTCTGAGATAAAAAAAGATAAAGAACCGACAGAAACGCGATATCTTTCGGAGGAAGAGGAAATTGAAGCATCAGAAACAACCATAGAACGTGTACAAGCGCAGTTTGAAGAACTGCTAAAAAAAGGATCTTGGGAGCTTGTCCTGGCGCTGCAAGGATCAAGAGGTCTCGCCGTACTAGCCCAGTCGAATTTTAGAAAATACATCCTATTGCCTTCAATAGTAATAGCGAAAAATCTCGTCCGTATGTTATTCTGTCGAACTCCCGAATGGTCCGCGGATTGGATCGATTGGAAGAAAGAAATACATATCAAATGCACTTATACTGGCGTTGAAATATCAGACACAGAATTTCCGAAAGACTGGTTCATCGAAGGTATTCAGATAAGGGTCCTATCCCCTTTCTATCCAAAACCTTGGCGCGGATCTAAGCTACGATCCCGTCATAGAGATCCGATGAAAGAGAAAAAAGGAAATGCAGATTGGAAAAAGAAAAGAAAAAGGAAACAGAAACACGAACCTTCTTTTTATTTAACAATGTGGGGAGGGGCAGTGGCAAGACCTTTTGGTCGTCCTATAAAAAAACCTTGTTTTTTTACACCCATTTTGGAAGAACTCAAAAAAAGAATTAGAAAAGAGAAAAAGAAACCTTTTTCAGTTCGAATAAGAGGTCTAATAAGACCTTTAATAAAAAGGTTTCCGTTTCTACGGACAATACTGGGGATCTTAAAAGATAAAACGAGATGGATTCAAAAAAAAAAGAAAATAAAAGAATTTGCAAAAAAAAATCCCATTTTCCGCAAACCAAATGGAGAAATAAAAAAGAGAGTATCTCAACTTCAAACGCCTCAAAAGCAAAACTATAGCAGAATCCTCCCGGCAAGACGCAATCGGGGGGGGGTTGGGGTTTCCAAACGAAAGGCCCTTCGACCTAATAATAGACATAATAATAGAATGGCCTTTCGAAATAATCTTCCCGCGGCTGCTACAAATTCGACTCATTCACAAATTCAAATGAGGAAGATGCACATTAAGAGAGGGAGAATGAGAATCGGGGGCGAAATAAAAAAATTGCAAGAAGAACTACTAGACCTCCATCTAACTCCAGATGGAAATATTAGTGAGATGGGTCTTGATGCTGAAAAATTGGAAATACGGCCATCTGTTTGGGAGATATTAAGCGGAATGGGTGCCCGATTAAAACATAAATTGCGCCTTATCATAAAATATTTATTCATTGAAAGAATATACATGGATATTTTTCTATGTACCATTAATTTTTCCAGAATTCATGCACAACCTTTCTTTGAATCAAAAAGAAAAATGATTGAGGATAATAAAAAAAGAATTGTTGAAGCAAAAAAAAAAAAAGCCATAATGAACTTTATTTCGATTCTCAAAAAATCGCGTTCTAATATCAAAAAATCGCATTCTAATATTAGTGATGAGAAATCACAGACTTCTCGGCGGCGACGGAACTTTTCTTTCTTATCCCAAGCGCATGTATTTTACAATTTATCGCAAACACACGCGAAGAAGTATCGCTCGAGATCAGATCGCGGAGCACTTCTTTTTCTTAAGAATAGAATAAAAGACTTTTTGCGGATACTAGGAATTGCAAAATCAAGTCCTAAATCGAATTCTGGTAAATGGAAAAACTGGTTAAGGGGTCATTATCAATACAATTTATCTCAGACTAGATGGTCTACGTTAGCACCGCAAAAATGGCGAAATAAGGTCAGTAAACGTCGTACGAGTCAAAATAAAAAATCAAAAAAAGATTCATACAAAAAAGCCCAACCCATTCATTGCGAGAAACAAAAAAAAGATGTAATGGATTCATTACCATTACCGATTCATAAATTAAAAAAAAACTACAGATATGATCTTTTATCACATAAATATATTTATTATGAGGACAAGAAGGACTCATACTCATATATTTCTGTTAATGATCATCCATCTATTGGTGATGATCCTCCTAGTGATTCTTCATATTTTCATGATTATATTTTCCAAAATATGAATTATTTTCTCGAAGAAAAGCTTTTTCTGGATATAGATCTTGCTAAAATTCCTGCGAGTCTAGAGGATCTGGTGGAGGAAAAGGGAAAATTTTTGGAGTCGGAACTTCTTCATAAAGTTATTAGAGAGAATAAAGACCCTTTATCGTTTGATTGGGTGGAAATGAATAAAAGCGTAATAAAAGTGAAGTTTTCGGATCAGAGAATTCAAACGAAAAAGACAGGGGAACTTCGGTTCTTTTGGTTCTTATTAGAATTAGTGCGACTTTATGGTGCATATATGTATGCTGGTGCATATGAGCATGAGCCGTGGATCGTACCAATTAAATTACTTGTTTCCGATCAAGAATTCTTTCACGACAAAAATCTCGAACGGAATGTTCGTCGAGAAGACAAAAGAAAAGAAAGAGAACAAGGAGCAAAAGAACGGCTTAAGCGAGAAAAAGAAGAAGAGCTTACTCAAATGCTTAATCAACTACTTAAAGAAGAAGAACAGCTTAATCAAAAAGAAAAAGAACAGCCGGACCAAAAGAATCTTGGATCAGATCCGCAAAACCAACAAAAAGGTCTTGAAAAAGATTACGCGAAATCAGACATTGATCAAGATCAAGAAAGTAGAAAACGAAGACAACTCGAGAATGCTATTCGTCGAGCACAACTAAAATTAGCCCTGGAAAAACATTTGCTTTCTCAATTCGACGTGGATCCAAATGTGAATCAGGGGGGTATCGGGGGATTTTCTTTCGGGCTTAAGATGGCGAAAAGTCCAAAGAATCTTGTTATATGCCTTTCGCAACTAGACGACGATGAGGCGGGTATGTTGGTGGAGCTACATAAGTCGATGAAGTCTATTCTACTAAATTTTCCAAACCTCGTAAAACAAGAAGTAATGATTGTCGATCCGATTCGTTTGTTTATAAAATTGGATGGACAATCAATTATGTATCAAACAATAAGTATTTCCTTGGTCCATAAGAATCAGCACCAAACTAATCAAAGATGCCGAGAAAGGAAATATGATTTGCTTGTTCCTGACAATATTCCATCTACTAGACGTCGGAGAGAGTTTAGAATTCGAGGTTGTTTTGGTTCTCGAAGTCGAAGTCGGAGGAGACTTTTGGATAGCGATCCAGTATGGGTCGCCGAGTACAACATAAGGAACTGTGTGCATTTTTTGGACGAGGACAAGCATATTGATACGGATAGAAATAAATTGATCCAATTCAAATTGTTTCTTTGGCCCAATTATCGATTAGAAGATTTAGCTTGTATGAATCGCTACTGGTTTGATATCAATAATGGAAGTCGTTTCAGTATGTCAAGGATACATATGTATCCACGATTCAGAATTCGTTGATGGTACGTTTGCTACATATCTATATTACGTGTAGCAGCTAAAGGCATACAGATGTACGCGGGTTATGTTACATTCTGATACACGATACTGATTCAATGATGTATCATAGCAATTGGATCTAGAAATGAATCGGAAGAATTTTCTTAAGTCCAAATCATTACCTTTTGTGAGCATAGAAATATACCATCTCTTTCTATCGAATCCAATGTAGAAATACAGCTTTGAATTGGATTCGATAGACAAAAAAAAGTAGTCTATGACTAAATCCAGATTATTTTATTGTGCGTACCAGACCTAAACGAGCGGCATTATTATTATTTCTGATCAGTAATATCAGAAAAGAAAGAAAAAAGAGAAAGAAATTTTTATGATAAAAAACTCATTAATCTCGGTTATTCCGCAAGAAGAAAAAAACAAAGGATCTGTTGAATTTCAAATATTCAGCTTCACCAATAAGATACGGAGACTTACTTCCCATTTGGAATTGCACAGAAGAGACTATTTATCTCAGAGAGGTCTGCGGAAAATTCTTGGAAAACGTCAACGACTACTGGCTTATTTGTCAAAGAAAAATAGAGTACGTTATAAAGAATTAATTGGTCAGTTGGATATTCGGGAACCAAAAATTCGTTAATTGTAAGATTCGTTTGAATTATTTGGTTTATTGGATCTTGAATTTTGATGAACCTCGTTTCCAGCAATTCATGAAATAATGAATCGGGGGAAGAAAACATATGACTGTACCGGAAACAAGAAAAGACTTCATGATAGTCAATATGGGTCCGCACCACCCATCAATGCATGGTGTTCTTCGACTCATCGTTACTCTAGACGGTGAAGATGTTATTGACTGTGAACCCGTATTGGGTTATTTACATAGGGGGATGGAAAAAATTGCGGAAAACCGAACAATTATACAGTATCTACCTTATGTAACACGTTGGGATTATTTAGCTACTATGTTCACAGAGGCGATAACGGTAAATGCGCCAGAACAATTGGGAAATATTCAAGTACCTAAAAGAGCCAGCTATATCAGAGTCATTATGCTGGAGTTGAGTCGTATAGCTTCTCATTTATTATGGCTTGGGCCTTTTATGGCAGATATCGGTGCACAGACTCCTTTCTTCTATATTTTCAGAGAGAGGGAATTGCTATATGATCTATTCGAAGCTGCCACAGGTATGCGAATGATGCATAATTATTTCCGTATCGGGGGAGTAGCTGCTGATCTACCTCATGGCTGGATAGATAAATGTTTGGATTTCTGCGATTATTTTTTAACGGGGGTTGTTGAATATCAAAAACTTATTACACGGAATCCCATTTTTTTGGAACGAGTTGAAGGGGTGGGCATTATTGGTGGAGAAGAAGCCATAAATTGGGGTTTATCAGGACCAATGCTACGAGCTTCCGGAATCCAATGGGATCTTCGTAAAGTTGATCGTTATGAGTGTTACGATGAATTCGATTGGGGGGTCCAATGGCAAAAAGAAGGAGACTCGTTAGCTCGTTATTTAGTACGAATCAGTGAAATGGCGGAATCCATAAAAATTATTCAACAGGCTCTGGAGGGAATTCCGGGCGGGCCCTATGAGAATTTAGAAGTACGGCGCTTTGATAAAGCAAGGGATTTCGAATGGAATGATTTTAAATATCGATTCATTAGTAAAAAGCCTTCTCCCACTTTTGAATTGTCGAAACAAGAACTTTATGTGAGAGTCGAAGCCCCAAAAGGAGAATTGGGAATTTTTCTGATCGGAGATAATAGTGGGTTTCCCTGGAGATGGAAAATTCGTCCACCCGGTTTCATCAATTTGCAAATTCTTCCTCAGCTAGTTAAAAGAATGAAATTGGCTGATATCATGACGATACTAGGTAGTATAGATATCATTATGGGAGAAGTTGATCGTTGAAATGATAATTGATACGACAGAAATACAGGCTATCAATTCTTTTTCCAGATCGGAATCCTTAAAAGAGGTGTATGGCCTCGTATGGTTGCTTGTCCCCATTTTTACTCCTATAGTGGGAATCACAATAGGTGTACTCGTGATTGTGTGGTTAGAAAGAGAAATATCCGCAGGGATACAACAACGTATTGGTCCCGAATATGCTGGTCCTTTGGGAATTCTTCAAGCTCCGGCGGATGGGATCAAACTACTTTTCAAAGAAGATCTTCTACCATCTAGAGGAGATGTTCGGTTATTCAGTATCGGACCATCTATAGCAGTCATATCCATTCTACTAAGTTATTCAGCAATTCCTTTTGGCTATCGTTTTGTTCTAGCCGACCTCAGTATAGGTGTTTTTTTATGGATCGCTATTTCCAGTATTGCTCCTATTGGACTTCTTATGTCAGGATATGGATCGAACAATAAATATTCCTTTTCGGGTGGTCTACGAGCCGCCGCTCAATCCATTAGTTATGAAATACCGTTAACTCCATGTGTGTTATCAATATCTCTACGTGTGATTCGTTCGAACATGAACCTTTACCTCTTTCCTTTCTTTCTAGGAAAGGGGTTGAATGTATTGAATAGATATCTTTCTTTTTTTTATTCATTATTCGGGTCAATGAATTAAACCGGATAGTTATATGAGTGAAACAAAACAGCTTATAAATTTGCAGTCAAAAGATTGATTCTCATCCCCTATGTACGAGAGTAAGGCGAAAGCAAACATAAGCAGTGGAAACTGTTTATCCCAAGATTGGTTGATTAGTCACCATGACTTGAAGCGGATGCAAAAGATCAACTGTATGGAGTTTCTCCAATTGTATTGTATGTATTACCATACCGGGGATCAATCAAAAATGAGTGGACGGTTAGGAACACCAAGGTACACAAAGGATTAATAATGGAGATAATGTAAGGTATCCAAAAGGATATTTTGCCATAAAAGGAATCATAATGAGGACTTTAAGTTGGTAGAAACGATCAAGCAGTACTTCCTCACGATTCTGATCCAGAGTATGCTCTTATCCACCGATTAAAGAAATAACTATCGGGAACGAAATAATCCTTTCCTTTTTTAGTTTAGAATCCCCTCTTTTTCTTTTTAGTGAGAAAGAAGAACAGGAACGGAAGAAATAAAATACAATAGGAAACCTCGAATACTATACTAAGATGTCTTTGTTTATCTCCTCCAACCCATCCATATTCATACAGATGGAATTCCTATCGTGATACACTGAACTAGTGTATGTAGTGTCTAATTATTTTTCGTAATCGAAAGATATGGGTCGTCTATTGATACAACGAGTACGAGTATTTTATTGAAAGATTAAGCTATTACTAAACAAAAATCAATTAGAATTTGAAAATAAAGGATGAGATCAATTCAGAAGCGCTTTTTATTTGTTATTAGAGCAGACAGAATTTCTTTGGTCGAATTCAGAACTCTCCGATGCATCTTTACTCTACCCCCCCTACAAACATGCCAAAGTAATAAGGAACCAAAACAGTCTTTTGATTTATTTGTGGCCGTTGAGGAGCCGTATGAAGCTGAGGTTTCATGTACGGTTCTGGAATAGCGATGGGAACGGTGATGTTATCATCGACTATGATTATCTAACAGTTCAAGTACAGTTGATATAGTTGAGGCACAGTCAAAATATGGGTTTTGGGGATGGAATCTGTGGCGTCAACCTATAGGGTTTTTAGTTTTTCTAATTTCTTCCCTAGCGGAATGTGAGAGATTACCCTTTGATTTACCAGAAGCAGAAGAGGAATTAGTAGCGGGTTATCAAACTGAATATTCAGGTATCAAATCTGGTTTATTTTACGTTGCTTCTTACCTAAACCTACTAGTTTCTTCATTATTTGTAACAGTTCTTTACTTGGGCGGGTGGGATCCATATATCCCGTACATATTCATTCCTGAACTTTTCGGAATAAATAAAACGGGTGGAGTCTTTGGAACAACAATTGGTATCCTTATTACATTAGCTAAAGCTTATTTGTTCCTGTTCATTTCTATCACAACAAGATGGACTTTACCTAGGATGAGAATGGACCAACTATTAAATCTTGGATGGAAATTTCTTTTACCCGTTTCTCTAGGTAATCTATTATTGACGACTTCTTCCCAACTCCTTTCACTGTAACAGAATACATATTCGAAATTCATAACCTCTCTCAAGCAAGAGAAAGAAACATCAATTTATTCATAGATATCCGCCATATGTTCCCTATAGTGACTAGATTCATGAATTACGGTCAACAAACAATACGAGCTGCAAGGTACATTGGTCAAAGTTTCATGATTACCTTATCTCACGCGAATCGTTTACCTGTAACTATTCAATATCCTTATGAAAAATCGATCGTATCAGAACGTTTCCGCGGTCGAATCCACTTTGAATTTGATAAATGCATTGCTTGTGAAGTATGTGTTCGTGTATGTCCCGTGGATCTACCCGTTGTTGATTGGAGATTGGAAACAGATATTAGAAAGAAACGACTGCTTAATTATAGTATCGATTTTGGAATCTGTATATTTTGTGGTAACTGCGTCGAGTATTGTCCAACAAACTGTTTATCTATGACTGAAGAATATGAACTTTCTACTTATGATCGTCACGAATTGAATTATAATCAAATTGCTTTGGGTCGGTTACCAATGTCAGTAATTGGAGATTACACAATTCGACCAATTATGAATTCGACTCAAATAAAAATAGCCACGGATAACCCCCTTGATTCAAGAAGGATTACTGAGATTCAGTTTTGATCTAAAGGAGCGTAGTTTCTTTCTTTTTGGTTGGTTAGTAACTACAAAACAAAACCGTTGATTGTTGAGAATCACGGCTTGATTTGGATTTAGAATAGATTCATATATCCGTAATGATTTCGAAATATACAATTCCAACCGCTTTCGGATACAGAAGAAGGATTGGCCCAATAACCGTATCTACATCAATCCACACCACGTTGGGATTCCATTCAATTAGGAACGTATCCTTTACAAAAAAAAAGAAAGATAGGGTAACCTCCTTTTTCCTGGCCCGGTCAGTAGTCAGTAAGGTCATGAAATATTTCAACTTTTTTATCTTTTATTTTGATTTTCCACATAATGGATTTACCTGGACCAATACATGATATTCTTTTAGTGTTTCTGGGATCGGGTCTTATATTAGGAGGCCTAGGAGTGGTATTACTTACCAATCCAATTTATTCTGCCTTTTCATTGGGGTTGGTTCTTGTTTGTATATCTTTATTCCATATTTCATCTAACTCCTATTTTGTAGCTGCTGCACAGCTCCTTATTTACGTAGGAGCCATAAATGTCTTAATCGTATTTGCTGTGATGTTCATGAATGGTTCAGAATATTACAAAGATTTATATCTTTTGACAGTTGGAGATGGAGTCACTTTACTGGTTTGTACAAGTATTCTTTTTTCACTAATTACTACTATTTCAAATACGTCATGGTACGGGATTCTTTGGACTACAAGATCAAACCAGATTATGGAGCAGGACCTGACAAGTAGCGTTCAACAAATTGGAATTCATTTATCAACAGATTTTTATCTTCCCTTTGAACTCATTTCTATAATTCTTTTAGTTGCCTTGATAGGCGCAATTGCTATGGCTCGTCAGTAATAAATACTTAGAATTAGAAATCCAAAATCAAAAATAAGGCTTTGTTTTGTTCTGTGTTATGATTATCATATCACAGAAATTTTCCTTCAGTTCTATTTTTCTATTTTACTGTTATCTATAAAATGGAAGGGGTTGAGTTTTAGTTCGATCTATTACTGATACCTTCCTTTGTTTCGTACTTGTTAGATTCTAGTCAATCAAATCGGTGAAATTTGACTCTTGTTCATATTGAAATCAATCTCGATTGATGAGGAGTTGGTCAATGATGACTGAGCATGTACTTATTTTGAGTGCCTATTTATTTTCTATCGGTATTTATGGATTGATCACAAGCCGAAACATGGTTAGAGCTCTTATGTGTCTTGAGCTTATACTGAATGCGGTTAATATAAATCTAGTAACATTTTCGAATTTATTTGATAGTCGTCAATTAAAAGGAGACATTTTCTCGATCTTTATTATAGCCATTGCAGCCGCTGAAGCAGCTATTGGACCAGCTATCGTTTCGTCGACCTATCGTAACAGAAAATCAACTCGTATCAATCAATCGAATTTGTTGAATAAATAGTCGTAATGATATAAATAAAGACAGATAGAATATTTACCAATTCAAATTAGTGTGTTATGGATAACTCGTATGACTATGTTTGCCGAAACGTAAGATATCAAAATATTTTGGCTTGGCTCTCTTTCATGAACAGATCCAGAAGTAGATTGATTATCAAAAAAATTCTGGTAAACCACTGATTCGTCTGGTGTTTGCAATATATGATTCAGTTACTACTGATTTGACCGGATCGAAAATTGATAACGTTCAAAAAATGGATAAATCCAATGTCACACTCAGTAAAGATTTATGATACATGTATAGGGTGTACTCAGTGTGTACGAGCTTGCCCCACAGATGTATTGGAAATGATACCTTGGGACGGATGCAAAGCTAAGCAAATTGCTTCTGCTCCAAGAACAGAGGACTGTGTAGGTTGTAAGAGATGTGAATCCGCTTGTCCAACGGATTTCTTGAGTGTCCGGGTTTATTTATGGCATGAGACAACTCGCAGCATGGGTCTAGCTTATTGATACGTTTCATACAATTCCACTTGAATCCATTTGATTCCTTTTTACCGACAAAAACCCGCGCTCGAGAAAATCGATTTTCTCGAGCGCGGGTTTTTCTGGTCAAAGTCTATCTTGTCTTTATCACGAGTTATTTTCCTTGGTTAACAATAATTGTCGTTTTTCCAATATCCGCGGGTTTATCAATTTTCTTTCTCCCTCATAGAGGAAATAGGGCGGTTCGGTGGTATACTATTTGTATCTCCATGTTAGAACTCCTTCTAACAACCTATGCATTCTGTTATCATTTTCAATTGGACGATCCATTAATCCAATTGAAGGAGGATTATAAATGGATAAATCTTTTTGATTTTCACTGGAGACTAGGAATCGATGGACTTTCCATAGGACCCATTTTACTGACGGGATTCATCACTACTTTAGCTACTTTAGCGGCTCGGCCAGTTACTCGAGATTCGCGATTGTTCTATTTCCTAATGTTAGGAATGTACAGCGGTCAAATAGGATTATTTTCTTCTCGAGACCTTTTACTTTTTTTCATCATGTGGGAGTTGGAATTAATTCCTGTTTACCTACTTTTATCCATGTGGGGGGGTAAGAAACGTCTGTACTCAGCTACAAAGTTTATTTTGTACACTGCGGGGGGTTCAATTTTTCTCTTAATGGGAGTTCTGGGTATGGGTTTATATGGTTCCAATGAACCAACATTAAATTTTGAAACATCAGCGAATCAATCATATCCCTTGGAATTGGAAATAATATTCTATTTTGGTTTCTTTATTGCTTATGCTGTCAAATCGCCGATTCTACCCTTACATACATGGTTACCAGATACCCATGGAGAAGCACATTACAGTACATGTATGCTTCTAGCCGGAATCTTATTAAAAATGGGGGCATATGGGTTAATTCGGATCAATATGGAATTATTACCCCATGCCCATTCTATATTTTCTCCTTGGTTGATAATAGTAGGAACGATTCAAATAATCTATGCAGCTTCAACTTCTCCGGGTCAACGCAATTTAAAAAAGAGAATAGCCTATTCCTCGGTATCTCATATGGGTTTCACAATTATAGGAATTGGTTCCATAACCGATATAGGTCTCAATGGAGCTATTTTACAAATAATTTCTCATGGATTTATTGGCGCTGCACTTTTTTTCTTGGCAGGAACGACGTACGATAGAATACGTCTTGTTTATCTCGACGAAATGGGAGGAATAGCCATCCCAATGCCAAAAATATTTACCATGTTCAGTAGCTTCTCGATGGCTTCTCTTGCGTTGCCAGGAATGAGTGGTTTTGTTGCAGAATTGGTAGTCTTTTTTGGAATAATTACTAGTCCGAAATATCTTTTAATGCCAAAAGTACTAATTACTTTTGTAATGGCAATTGGAATGATATTAACTCCCATTTATTCATTATCTATGTCACGTCAGATATTCTATGGATACAAGCTGTTTCATGTTCCAAATTCTTCTTTTTTGGATTCTGGACCACGCGAACTATTTGTTTCGATCTGTATCTTTCTACCCGTAATAGGTATCGGTATTTATCCCGATTTCCTTCTCTCACTATCAGTTGACAAGGCAGAAACTATTCTATCTAATTACTTTTATAAATAGTTTTCATCAATAAGACGTCAAATAATCCTGCGATTTAAAAGGTCGTTCACTGTACAATGAAAAAACAAAAGAAAAAATGAAGTGAATCGGAATTGGAATCAGATACATCTCGAGTTTTTGAGAACCATTTACATTTTAAATCACTACTAAATGGTCCTCAAAAACTCGCAAAAACTTTCGTTCTATGGATTGAAATTTCTATGTATTTAGTCCTTTTCTTTAATTAGATGTTAATGTGAATGAACCATAACTATGTAGTCCTATTCCTAATAGATTGACCCCAAAATAGCATATCCAAATTATAAGAAATCCCGCAGAAGCCACAATTGCCGAATTCGCGCCTTGCAAATTCCGATTTGTTCTAATATGTAAATAAATCGCGAATATGGTCCAAGTAATAAACGCCCAAGTTTCCTTGGGGTCCCAATTCCAATAAGACCCCCATGCCTCATTAGCCCATACCGCTCCCGAAAGAATGCCTATAGTTAAAAAGGTAAACCCTAGACTAATGACACGATAACTCCAATGATCCAATCGCTGAGTCAATTGATACCTGTGATAATTTCTAAATGAAAGAAAAGAAGTGCTTTGTAAAAGACTTCTTTTTTCATTCAAGGAGTGGATCTCCCCAAAGTAAAATGACCCAATTAATAAATTATTGCTTTTGCCAACAATGCCTATGTTTTTTCGAAATGTAATGAATAAAAGAGCTACTGATAATAACGATCCGCATAAAAGAGCTGCATAGCTCAATACCATCATACTTACGTGCATCATTAACCACTGGGATTGTAGGGCGGGGACTAATATTGCAGATTGATGTATTTGAGTTGAAAGACCCGAAGTCGCAAAGCCTTGGGTAAAAATAGCGCTTGGCGCGATTATTGTGCTTAAATCATTTTTCTTTTTGTGGTTCCCTATTTTAGGAACCATATGAATAATAGAGAAACTCCACGAAAGGAACATTAATGATTCATATAAATCACTTAACGGAAAATGTCTCGAAGAAATCCAACGAGTAACTAATAATCCTGTTATACAGAAAAAAGTGGCTATCGTGCCTTTTTCTGACGAATCATATAGTCCTACAATTTCATGGACTAAGAAAGTCATCAAATGAATCGTAATAACAATTGAAATGATCGAAAAAGAGATATGAGTTAATATATGTTCTAGGGTCGTAAATATCATAAAAAAATCATGAAAATTAATAAAAAAGGGTCCCCAATTACAAAATTGTAGTTCCAAATGAAATTTCATATAGGATTTATAGTGCCCCTTTTAGAGATGCCGCCACTCGGATTCGAACCGAGATGCTTTAGCACTGCTTCCTAAGAGCAGCGTGTCTACCGATTTCACCATAGCGGCTTGATCGAAGTCATCATAGTCCATATGATGTTCAATCGTCAAGATTGAAGGATTCAATGCAATATGTTTTAGGAAACGTTAGAATCGACGAATAAAGACTTGTTCAAATGAACATTTGAACGTTCAATAATATTATTGCGATGTGCTGTCATTTTTAACAACGGGTTTTCGCGTAGTATAAGTTCTCTCGGAACAGTTGGAACTAGAGGGTTATGTCCTCAGTTGAGGTCTAGAACTAAGAAATTACCCTTTATCTTTTTTGATAATTCATTGTTCAATGAACAAAAGAAAATAAATAGGAATAGGCTTTTTTATGTATCACAATTGGATAACTACATCCAAGGGCTTTCTGGAAATATTTATTTAGTTTGGTATTCAAACTGTATTAATGGTTGGGATCCTGATTTGATTGTATACATAATTCGTCGTGTAAAAACTTACCAAACCGATTAGGTATTGGGATGCATATAAAATAAAAGAGTTTCAATCTCTATCAGAATTTTATCATATGGTATGTACTTTACTTATAATTTAAATAAAGTCTATTAGAAAGAAAATCCATATCCAAAATAGATCCTATGTTTGGACCCTAGAATTGATCAATCTATATATCCGAATCCATTTTGGATTGCGAAAGATTGACTTCTTGTTCGTACATAAATATCGATCTAAAGGGGATCCGGAAAGTTACAAAGCATAAAGTATTAAAATATTTGAATCCATTACTTTCATAGTTTCAAGGATTCATTAATTTTGACTACAGATTTTATACCCGCCTACGCAAAAAAATTTTCATAAAGGGAGCGTCGTTCATACTTGTTTCAAATTTTCCAAAAATATTAATGACGTATAACTATTCGGGATACATAATCAAATTCACCTTTCACAATAAAATAAATTCAAAAAAAAAAAATTGATTGTGAAAAGTGAATTGATGGGGAAAATAACAATCCCCATCTCTCCTATTATAAAAAAGGACTTTAATGAAAAATAAAATAAACCAAAATAAAAAATAAAAGGGTTGAACATACAGACATAGAAAAAAAAACCAATAGATAGAAGAGTTCTTTATCCCTATATATCACAAATATACCACAACGGCCGGTTCAGTTCTATTGCATATAGATGAGTTCAAAACATCTATTTATTCATAAATATTATCGATTCTTCGACGATTCAGATTTTTTGAAAAAATATCATTTAGGTTTGAAATAAATACATAGAAATAAATACAAATAATACAAAAAAAAAACAAACAAAACAAAGTCAAGGTTCAAAGTTTTATTTATTGTTTTTTTTGTCCAACAAACAAAAACTTTTTGAATATCCGGTAGAAATAGATTTTGCCAAAGATAAAGCCTTTAACGCTGCCCAATATCCCTTTTTTTTCCAAAAATTTCTACGAATACGCCTTTTTGACCTAGAAGTACGTTTCTTTGGAACCGCCATTTCCATTTTAGACTTTTAAAGTTGGATGTGAAACACATATATTGTTCGAAAATGAATGATTCCTAAATTTAGTCTGCAGCGAAAACTTATTTCTCCCATAACATAAAAAAAAAAAGAAGATATGCGTGTACGATATAGAGCACAGCAGGGAAAAAAATAATATGGAAGAAAACCGAAATAAAGGGTATAATGTTATTTTTTTTTTTCAATAAAAAATTTTTGTTCCACACACACATTACATTATGTATTACATATATATACAATGCTCCGAGAAAGAATAATTCGTACTAAATGAATATGAATATTTGATTGACGTAATTTCTAAATGATTGAAGTTTTCCTTATATCTTATAAACGGATATCTATATCCGCATATAGATATCATCTACATATAGATATCTATTTGAGTTCTTTTATATCTATATCTTGATTCTCTTAATTAATTTGATTATGACTTTTTCAAAAAAAAAAAGAAAATAAATAAAATAAACTGGGGAATCGGAAATAATTAATAAAAATTAAAAAATTTTATTTTCTTATGGAACATACATATCAATATGGGTGGATCATACCCTTTCTTCTACTTCCAGTTACTATATCAATCGGATTGGGACTTCTGCTTATTCCGACTGCAACAAAAAAGGCCCGTCGTATGTGGGCTTTTCCTAGTATTTCGTTGTTAAGTATAGTTATGGTTTTTTCGGCCGATCTTTCTATTCACCAAATAAAAGGCGGTTATGTCTATCAATATCTATGTTCTTGGACCATCAATAATGATTTTTCTTTTGAGTTTGGACACTTAATGGACCCACTTACTTCTATCATGTCAATACTAATTACTACTGTCGGAATCGTGGTTCTTCTTTATAGTGACAATTATATGTCTCATGACCAAGGATATTTGAGATTTTTTACTTCTATAGGTTTCTCCACTATTTCCATGTTGGGGTTAGTTACTAGTACCAATTTGGTACAAATTTATGTTTTTTGGGAATTGGTGGGAATGTGCTCGTACTTATTAATCGGTTTTTGGTTTACACGACCAATTGCGGCAAGTGCTTGTCAAAAAGCGTTTGTAACGAATCGTGTAGGGGATTTTGGTTTATTATTAGGAATCTTAGGTTTTTATTGGATAACGGGTAGTTTTGAATTTAGGGAATTGTTTGAAATCTTGAATAATTTGATCTCTAATAATGGGGTGAATTCTTTATTTGTGACTCTGTGTGCCTTCTTATTATTCGTCGGTGCAGTTGCGAAATCTGCACAGTTTCCTCTTCATGTATGGTTGCCCGATGCCATGGAGGGGCCTACTCCTATTTCGGCTCTTATACACGCTGCCACTATGGTAGCGGCGGGGGTTTTTCTCGTTGCTCGGCTTTTTCCTCTTTTCAGAGTCATACCTCACATAATGGGATTTATTTCTTTTATAGGTATAATAACGGTACTATTAGGTGCGACTTTGTCTCTTGCTCAAAGAGACATTAAGAGGAGTCTAGCCTATTCTACAATGTCTCAATTGGGTTATATTATGTTAGCTCCGGGTATAGGTTCTTATCGAGCTGCTTTATTCCATTTAATAACTCATGCCTATTCGAAAGCATTATTGTTTTTAGGGTCTGGATCTGTTATTCATTCAATGGAATCTATTGTTGGCTATTCTCCCAATAAAAGTCAGAACATGGCTCTTATGGGTGGTTTAACGAAATATGTCCCAATTACAAAAACTACTTTTTACGTAGGTACACTTTCTCTTTGTGGTATTCCACCTCTTGCTTGTTTTTGGTCTAAAGATGAAATCCTTAATGATAGTTGGTTGTATTCGCCTGTGTTTGCGATAATAGCTTATTCCGCGGCGGGATTAACTGCATTTTATATGTTCCGAATTTATCTACTTACCTTTGAGGGATATTTACGCGTTCGGTTTCAAAACTACAGTGGCGCTAAAAACAGTTCCTTATACTCAATATCTATATGGGGGAAAGAGGGGGCGGAGCTGAGTAACAAAAATCTACCTTTCTTAGTAATTAGTAATAATGAAAGACTTTCCTCTTTTTCCAATAAGATCTATCAAATGGGTGGGAATGTAGGAAATCCCATCCAATTGTTTAGTACTCACTCTGACAATAAAGACACTTCCACATATCCCCGTGAGTCGGACAATACAATGTTATTGCCCCTGCTTGTATTGTTCCTGTTTACTTTGTTCGTGGGGTTCATAGGAATCCCTTTCGGACAACCAGGAACGGGTTTTGATATATTATCAAAATTGTTAACACCACCAATAACATTTTTACAAAAAAATTTGAATTCTTCCATAAATTGGCATGAATTTGTAACAAATTCAATTTTTTCAGTCAGTATAGCTTGTTTCGGAATATTCATAGCGTCTCTTTTCTATGGGTCTGTTTATTCATCTTTTCAAAGTTTACGCTTAATTAATTCATTTGTGAAAAAGGTCCCTAAGAGAATTTTCTCGGATCAAATAATATATAGAATATACAGTTGGTCGTATAATCGTGGTTACATAGATGTTTTTTATGCAACATCCTTAATTAGGAGTATAAGGGGATTAGCTCGACTAACTCATTTTTTTGATAAACGGATAATTGATGGAATTACGAATAGTGTTGGCATTACAACTTTCTTTGTGGGAGAGGGTATCAAATATGTAGGGGGCGGACGCATCTCTTCTTATCTATTCATATTTTTATCTTGTGTATTAGGACTTTTCTTTTTATTTCAAACCTAAATGATATTTTTTCAAAAAATCTGAATCGTCGAAGAATCGATAATATTTATGAATAAATAGATGTTTTGAACTCATCTATATGCAATAGAACTGAACCGGCCGTTGTGGTATATTTGTGATATATAGGGATAAAGAACTCTTCTATCTATTGGTTTTTTTTTCTATGTCTGTATGTTCAACCCTTTTATTTTTTATTTTGGTTTATTTTATTTTTCATTAAAGTCCTTTTTTATAATAGGAGAGATGGGGATTGTTATTTTCCCCATCAATTCACTTTTCACAATCAATTTTTTTTTTTTGAATTTATTTTATTGTGAAAGGTGAATTTGATTATGTATCCCGAATAGTTATACGTCATTAATATTTTTGGAAAATTTGAAACAAGTATGAACGACGCTCCCTTTATGAAAATTTTTTTGCGTAGGCGGGTATAAAATCTGTAGTCAAAATTAATGAATCCTTGAAACTATGAAAGTAATGGATTCAAATATTTTAATACTTTATGCTTTGTAACTTTCCGGATCCCCTTTAGATCGATATTTATGTACGAACAAGAAGTCAATCTTTCGCAATCCAAAATGGATTCGGATATATAGATTGATCAATTCTAGGGTCCAAACATAGGATCTATTTTGGATATGGATTTTCTTTCTAATAGACTTTATTTAAATTATAAGTAAAGTACATACCATATGATAAAATTCTGATAGAGATTGAAACTCTTTTATTTTATATGCATCCCAATACCTAATCGGTTTGGTAAGTTTTTACACGACGAATTATGTATACAATCAAATCAGGATCCCAACCATTAATACAGTTTGAATACCAAACTAAATAAATATTTCCAGAAAGCCCTTGGATGTAGTTATCCAATTGTGATACATAAAAAAGCCTATTCCTATTTATTTTCTTTTGTTCATTGAACAATGAATTATCAAAAAAGATAAAGGGTAATTTCTTAGTTCTAGACCTCAACTGAGGACATAACCCTCTAGTTCCAACTGTTCCGAGAGAACTTATACTACGCGAAAACCCGTTGTTAAAAATGACAGCACATCGCAATAATATTATTGAACGTTCAAATGTTCATTTGAACAAGTCTTTATTCGTCGATTCTAACGTTTCCTAAAACATATTGCATTGAATCCTTCAATCTTGACGATTGAACATCATATGGACTATGATGACTTCGATCAAGCCGCTATGGTGAAATCGGTAGACACGCTGCTCTTAGGAAGCAGTGCTAAAGCATCTCGGTTCGAATCCGAGTGGCGGCATCTCTAAAAGGGGCACTATAAATCCTATATGAAATTTCATTTGGAACTACAATTTTGTAATTGGGGACCCTTTTTTATTAATTTTCATGATTTTTTTATGATATTTACGACCCTAGAACATATATTAACTCATATCTCTTTTTCGATCATTTCAATTGTTATTACGATTCATTTGATGACTTTCTTAGTCCATGAAATTGTAGGACTATATGATTCGTCAGAAAAAGGCACGATAGCCACTTTTTTCTGTATAACAGGATTATTAGTTACTCGTTGGATTTCTTCGAGACATTTTCCGTTAAGTGATTTATATGAATCATTAATGTTCCTTTCGTGGAGTTTCTCTATTATTCATATGGTTCCTAAAATAGGGAACCACAAAAAGAAAAATGATTTAAGCACAATAATCGCGCCAAGCGCTATTTTTACCCAAGGCTTTGCGACTTCGGGTCTTTCAACTCAAATACATCAATCTGCAATATTAGTCCCCGCCCTACAATCCCAGTGGTTAATGATGCACGTAAGTATGATGGTATTGAGCTATGCAGCTCTTTTATGCGGATCGTTATTATCAGTAGCTCTTTTATTCATTACATTTCGAAAAAACATAGGCATTGTTGGCAAAAGCAATAATTTATTAATTGGGTCATTTTACTTTGGGGAGATCCACTCCTTGAATGAAAAAAGAAGTCTTTTACAAAGCACTTCTTTTCTTTCATTTAGAAATTATCACAGGTATCAATTGACTCAGCGATTGGATCATTGGAGTTATCGTGTCATTAGTCTAGGGTTTACCTTTTTAACTATAGGCATTCTTTCGGGAGCGGTATGGGCTAATGAGGCATGGGGGTCTTATTGGAATTGGGACCCCAAGGAAACTTGGGCGTTTATTACTTGGACCATATTCGCGATTTATTTACATATTAGAACAAATCGGAATTTGCAAGGCGCGAATTCGGCAATTGTGGCTTCTGCGGGATTTCTTATAATTTGGATATGCTATTTTGGGGTCAATCTATTAGGAATAGGACTACATAGTTATGGTTCATTCACATTAACATCTAATTAAAGAAAAGGACTAAATACATAGAAATTTCAATCCATAGAACGAAAGTTTTTGCGAGTTTTTGAGGACCATTTAGTAGTGATTTAAAATGTAAATGGTTCTCAAAAACTCGAGATGTATCTGATTCCAATTCCGATTCACTTCATTTTTTCTTTTGTTTTTTCATTGTACAGTGAACGACCTTTTAAATCGCAGGATTATTTGACGTCTTATTGATGAAAACTATTTATAAAAGTAATTAGATAGAATAGTTTCTGCCTTGTCAACTGATAGTGAGAGAAGGAAATCGGGATAAATACCGATACCTATTACGGGTAGAAAGATACAGATCGAAACAAATAGTTCGCGTGGTCCAGAATCCAAAAAAGAAGAATTTGGAACATGAAACAGCTTGTATCCATAGAATATCTGACGTGACATAGATAATGAATAAATGGGAGTTAATATCATTCCAATTGCCATTACAAAAGTAATTAGTACTTTTGGCATTAAAAGATATTTCGGACTAGTAATTATTCCAAAAAAGACTACCAATTCTGCAACAAAACCACTCATTCCTGGCAACGCAAGAGAAGCCATCGAGAAGCTACTGAACATGGTAAATATTTTTGGCATTGGGATGGCTATTCCTCCCATTTCGTCGAGATAAACAAGACGTATTCTATCGTACGTCGTTCCTGCCAAGAAAAAAAGTGCAGCGCCAATAAATCCATGAGAAATTATTTGTAAAATAGCTCCATTGAGACCTATATCGGTTATGGAACCAATTCCTATAATTGTGAAACCCATATGAGATACCGAGGAATAGGCTATTCTCTTTTTTAAATTGCGTTGACCCGGAGAAGTTGAAGCTGCATAGATTATTTGAATCGTTCCTACTATTATCAACCAAGGAGAAAATATAGAATGGGCATGGGGTAATAATTCCATATTGATCCGAATTAACCCATATGCCCCCATTTTTAATAAGATTCCGGCTAGAAGCATACATGTACTGTAATGTGCTTCTCCATGGGTATCTGGTAACCATGTATGTAAGGGTAGAATCGGCGATTTGACAGCATAAGCAATAAAGAAACCAAAATAGAATATTATTTCCAATTCCAAGGGATATGATTGATTCGCTGATGTTTCAAAATTTAATGTTGGTTCATTGGAACCATATAAACCCATACCCAGAACTCCCATTAAGAGAAAAATTGAACCCCCCGCAGTGTACAAAATAAACTTTGTAGCTGAGTACAGACGTTTCTTACCCCCCCACATGGATAAAAGTAGGTAAACAGGAATTAATTCCAACTCCCACATGATGAAAAAAAGTAAAAGGTCTCGAGAAGAAAATAATCCTATTTGACCGCTGTACATTCCTAACATTAGGAAATAGAACAATCGCGAATCTCGAGTAACTGGCCGAGCCGCTAAAGTAGCTAAAGTAGTGATGAATCCCGTCAGTAAAATGGGTCCTATGGAAAGTCCATCGATTCCTAGTCTCCAGTGAAAATCAAAAAGATTTATCCATTTATAATCCTCCTTCAATTGGATTAATGGATCGTCCAATTGAAAATGATAACAGAATGCATAGGTTGTTAGAAGGAGTTCTAACATGGAGATACAAATAGTATACCACCGAACCGCCCTATTTCCTCTATGAGGGAGAAAGAAAATTGATAAACCCGCGGATATTGGAAAAACGACAATTATTGTTAACCAAGGAAAATAACTCGTGATAAAGACAAGATAGACTTTGACCAGAAAAACCCGCGCTCGAGAAAATCGATTTTCTCGAGCGCGGGTTTTTGTCGGTAAAAAGGAATCAAATGGATTCAAGTGGAATTGTATGAAACGTATCAATAAGCTAGACCCATGCTGCGAGTTGTCTCATGCCATAAATAAACCCGGACACTCAAGAAATCCGTTGGACAAGCGGATTCACATCTCTTACAACCTACACAGTCCTCTGTTCTTGGAGCAGAAGCAATTTGCTTAGCTTTGCATCCGTCCCAAGGTATCATTTCCAATACATCTGTGGGGCAAGCTCGTACACACTGAGTACACCCTATACATGTATCATAAATCTTTACTGAGTGTGACATTGGATTTATCCATTTTTTGAACGTTATCAATTTTCGATCCGGTCAAATCAGTAGTAACTGAATCATATATTGCAAACACCAGACGAATCAGTGGTTTACCAGAATTTTTTTGATAATCAATCTACTTCTGGATCTGTTCATGAAAGAGAGCCAAGCCAAAATATTTTGATATCTTACGTTTCGGCAAACATAGTCATACGAGTTATCCATAACACACTAATTTGAATTGGTAAATATTCTATCTGTCTTTATTTATATCATTACGACTATTTATTCAACAAATTCGATTGATTGATACGAGTTGATTTTCTGTTACGATAGGTCGACGAAACGATAGCTGGTCCAATAGCTGCTTCAGCGGCTGCAATGGCTATAATAAAGATCGAGAAAATGTCTCCTTTTAATTGACGACTATCAAATAAATTCGAAAATGTTACTAGATTTATATTAACCGCATTCAGTATAAGCTCAAGACACATAAGAGCTCTAACCATGTTTCGGCTTGTGATCAATCCATAAATACCGATAGAAAATAAATAGGCACTCAAAATAAGTACATGCTCAGTCATCATTGACCAACTCCTCATCAATCGAGATTGATTTCAATATGAACAAGAGTCAAATTTCACCGATTTGATTGACTAGAATCTAACAAGTACGAAACAAAGGAAGGTATCAGTAATAGATCGAACTAAAACTCAACCCCTTCCATTTTATAGATAACAGTAAAATAGAAAAATAGAACTGAAGGAAAATTTCTGTGATATGATAATCATAACACAGAACAAAACAAAGCCTTATTTTTGATTTTGGATTTCTAATTCTAAGTATTTATTACTGACGAGCCATAGCAATTGCGCCTATCAAGGCAACTAAAAGAATTATAGAAATGAGTTCAAAGGGAAGATAAAAATCTGTTGATAAATGAATTCCAATTTGTTGAACGCTACTTGTCAGGTCCTGCTCCATAATCTGGTTTGATCTTGTAGTCCAAAGAATCCCGTACCATGACGTATTTGAAATAGTAGTAATTAGTGAAAAAAGAATACTTGTACAAACCAGTAAAGTGACTCCATCTCCAACTGTCAAAAGATATAAATCTTTGTAATATTCTGAACCATTCATGAACATCACAGCAAATACGATTAAGACATTTATGGCTCCTACGTAAATAAGGAGCTGTGCAGCAGCTACAAAATAGGAGTTAGATGAAATATGGAATAAAGATATACAAACAAGAACCAACCCCAATGAAAAGGCAGAATAAATTGGATTGGTAAGTAATACCACTCCTAGGCCTCCTAATATAAGACCCGATCCCAGAAACACTAAAAGAATATCATGTATTGGTCCAGGTAAATCCATTATGTGGAAAATCAAAATAAAAGATAAAAAAGTTGAAATATTTCATGACCTTACTGACTACTGACCGGGCCAGGAAAAAGGAGGTTACCCTATCTTTCTTTTTTTTTGTAAAGGATACGTTCCTAATTGAATGGAATCCCAACGTGGTGTGGATTGATGTAGATACGGTTATTGGGCCAATCCTTCTTCTGTATCCGAAAGCGGTTGGAATTGTATATTTCGAAATCATTACGGATATATGAATCTATTCTAAATCCAAATCAAGCCGTGATTCTCAACAATCAACGGTTTTGTTTTGTAGTTACTAACCAACCAAAAAGAAAGAAACTACGCTCCTTTAGATCAAAACTGAATCTCAGTAATCCTTCTTGAATCAAGGGGGTTATCCGTGGCTATTTTTATTTGAGTCGAATTCATAATTGGTCGAATTGTGTAATCTCCAATTACTGACATTGGTAACCGACCCAAAGCAATTTGATTATAATTCAATTCGTGACGATCATAAGTAGAAAGTTCATATTCTTCAGTCATAGATAAACAGTTTGTTGGACAATACTCGACGCAGTTACCACAAAATATACAGATTCCAAAATCGATACTATAATTAAGCAGTCGTTTCTTTCTAATATCTGTTTCCAATCTCCAATCAACAACGGGTAGATCCACGGGACATACACGAACACATACTTCACAAGCAATGCATTTATCAAATTCAAAGTGGATTCGACCGCGGAAACGTTCTGATACGATCGATTTTTCATAAGGATATTGAATAGTTACAGGTAAACGATTCGCGTGAGATAAGGTAATCATGAAACTTTGACCAATGTACCTTGCAGCTCGTATTGTTTGTTGACCGTAATTCATGAATCTAGTCACTATAGGGAACATATGGCGGATATCTATGAATAAATTGATGTTTCTTTCTCTTGCTTGAGAGAGGTTATGAATTTCGAATATGTATTCTGTTACAGTGAAAGGAGTTGGGAAGAAGTCGTCAATAATAGATTACCTAGAGAAACGGGTAAAAGAAATTTCCATCCAAGATTTAATAGTTGGTCCATTCTCATCCTAGGTAAAGTCCATCTTGTTGTGATAGAAATGAACAGGAACAAATAAGCTTTAGCTAATGTAATAAGGATACCAATTGTTGTTCCAAAGACTCCACCCGTTTTATTTATTCCGAAAAGTTCAGGAATGAATATGTACGGGATATATGGATCCCACCCGCCCAAGTAAAGAACTGTTACAAATAATGAAGAAACTAGTAGGTTTAGGTAAGAAGCAACGTAAAATAAACCAGATTTGATACCTGAATATTCAGTTTGATAACCCGCTACTAATTCCTCTTCTGCTTCTGGTAAATCAAAGGGTAATCTCTCACATTCCGCTAGGGAAGAAATTAGAAAAACTAAAAACCCTATAGGTTGACGCCACAGATTCCATCCCCAAAACCCATATTTTGACTGTGCCTCAACTATATCAACTGTACTTGAACTGTTAGATAATCATAGTCGATGATAACATCACCGTTCCCATCGCTATTCCAGAACCGTACATGAAACCTCAGCTTCATACGGCTCCTCAACGGCCACAAATAAATCAAAAGACTGTTTTGGTTCCTTATTACTTTGGCATGTTTGTAGGGGGGGTAGAGTAAAGATGCATCGGAGAGTTCTGAATTCGACCAAAGAAATTCTGTCTGCTCTAATAACAAATAAAAAGCGCTTCTGAATTGATCTCATCCTTTATTTTCAAATTCTAATTGATTTTTGTTTAGTAATAGCTTAATCTTTCAATAAAATACTCGTACTCGTTGTATCAATAGACGACCCATATCTTTCGATTACGAAAAATAATTAGACACTACATACACTAGTTCAGTGTATCACGATAGGAATTCCATCTGTATGAATATGGATGGGTTGGAGGAGATAAACAAAGACATCTTAGTATAGTATTCGAGGTTTCCTATTGTATTTTATTTCTTCCGTTCCTGTTCTTCTTTCTCACTAAAAAGAAAAAGAGGGGATTCTAAACTAAAAAAGGAAAGGATTATTTCGTTCCCGATAGTTATTTCTTTAATCGGTGGATAAGAGCATACTCTGGATCAGAATCGTGAGGAAGTACTGCTTGATCGTTTCTACCAACTTAAAGTCCTCATTATGATTCCTTTTATGGCAAAATATCCTTTTGGATACCTTACATTATCTCCATTATTAATCCTTTGTGTACCTTGGTGTTCCTAACCGTCCACTCATTTTTGATTGATCCCCGGTATGGTAATACATACAATACAATTGGAGAAACTCCATACAGTTGATCTTTTGCATCCGCTTCAAGTCATGGTGACTAATCAACCAATCTTGGGATAAACAGTTTCCACTGCTTATGTTTGCTTTCGCCTTACTCTCGTACATAGGGGATGAGAATCAATCTTTTGACTGCAAATTTATAAGCTGTTTTGTTTCACTCATATAACTATCCGGTTTAATTCATTGACCCGAATAATGAATAAAAAAAAGAAAGATATCTATTCAATACATTCAACCCCTTTCCTAGAAAGAAAGGAAAGAGGTAAAGGTTCATGTTCGAACGAATCACACGTAGAGATATTGATAACACACATGGAGTTAACGGTATTTCATAACTAATGGATTGAGCGGCGGCTCGTAGACCACCCGAAAAGGAATATTTATTGTTCGATCCATATCCTGACATAAGAAGTCCAATAGGAGCAATACTGGAAATAGCGATCCATAAAAAAACACCTATACTGAGGTCGGCTAGAACAAAACGATAGCCAAAAGGAATTGCTGAATAACTTAGTAGAATGGATATGACTGCTATAGATGGTCCGATACTGAATAACCGAACATCTCCTCTAGATGGTAGAAGATCTTCTTTGAAAAGTAGTTTGATCCCATCCGCCGGAGCTTGAAGAATTCCCAAAGGACCAGCATATTCGGGACCAATACGTTGTTGTATCCCTGCGGATATTTCTCTTTCTAACCACACAATCACGAGTACACCTATTGTGATTCCCACTATAGGAGTAAAAATGGGGACAAGCAACCATACGAGGCCATACACCTCTTTTAAGGATTCCGATCTGGAAAAAGAATTGATAGCCTGTATTTCTGTCGTATCAATTATCATTTCAACGATCAACTTCTCCCATAATGATATCTATACTACCTAGTATCGTCATGATATCAGCCAATTTCATTCTTTTAACTAGCTGAGGAAGAATTTGCAAATTGATGAAACCGGGTGGACGAATTTTCCATCTCCAGGGAAACCCACTATTATCTCCGATCAGAAAAATTCCCAATTCTCCTTTTGGGGCTTCGACTCTCACATAAAGTTCTTGTTTCGACAATTCAAAAGTGGGAGAAGGCTTTTTACTAATGAATCGATATTTAAAATCATTCCATTCGAAATCCCTTGCTTTATCAAAGCGCCGTACTTCTAAATTCTCATAGGGCCCGCCCGGAATTCCCTCCAGAGCCTGTTGAATAATTTTTATGGATTCCGCCATTTCACTGATTCGTACTAAATAACGAGCTAACGAGTCTCCTTCTTTTTGCCATTGGACCCCCCAATCGAATTCATCGTAACACTCATAACGATCAACTTTACGAAGATCCCATTGGATTCCGGAAGCTCGTAGCATTGGTCCTGATAAACCCCAATTTATGGCTTCTTCTCCACCAATAATGCCCACCCCTTCAACTCGTTCCAAAAAAATGGGATTCCGTGTAATAAGTTTTTGATATTCAACAACCCCCGTTAAAAAATAATCGCAGAAATCCAAACATTTATCTATCCAGCCATGAGGTAGATCAGCAGCTACTCCCCCGATACGGAAATAATTATGCATCATTCGCATACCTGTGGCAGCTTCGAATAGATCATATAGCAATTCCCTCTCTCTGAAAATATAGAAGAAAGGAGTCTGTGCACCGATATCTGCCATAAAAGGCCCAAGCCATAATAAATGAGAAGCTATACGACTCAACTCCAGCATAATGACTCTGATATAGCTGGCTCTTTTAGGTACTTGAATATTTCCCAATTGTTCTGGCGCATTTACCGTTATCGCCTCTGTGAACATAGTAGCTAAATAATCCCAACGTGTTACATAAGGTAGATACTGTATAATTGTTCGGTTTTCCGCAATTTTTTCCATCCCCCTATGTAAATAACCCAATACGGGTTCACAGTCAATAACATCTTCACCGTCTAGAGTAACGATGAGTCGAAGAACACCATGCATTGATGGGTGGTGCGGACCCATATTGACTATCATGAAGTCTTTTCTTGTTTCCGGTACAGTCATATGTTTTCTTCCCCCGATTCATTATTTCATGAATTGCTGGAAACGAGGTTCATCAAAATTCAAGATCCAATAAACCAAATAATTCAAACGAATCTTACAATTAACGAATTTTTGGTTCCCGAATATCCAACTGACCAATTAATTCTTTATAACGTACTCTATTTTTCTTTGACAAATAAGCCAGTAGTCGTTGACGTTTTCCAAGAATTTTCCGCAGACCTCTCTGAGATAAATAGTCTCTTCTGTGCAATTCCAAATGGGAAGTAAGTCTCCGTATCTTATTGGTGAAGCTGAATATTTGAAATTCAACAGATCCTTTGTTTTTTTCTTCTTGCGGAATAACCGAGATTAATGAGTTTTTTATCATAAAAATTTCTTTCTCTTTTTTCTTTCTTTTCTGATATTACTGATCAGAAATAATAATAATGCCGCTCGTTTAGGTCTGGTACGCACAATAAAATAATCTGGATTTAGTCATAGACTACTTTTTTTTGTCTATCGAATCCAATTCAAAGCTGTATTTCTACATTGGATTCGATAGAAAGAGATGGTATATTTCTATGCTCACAAAAGGTAATGATTTGGACTTAAGAAAATTCTTCCGATTCATTTCTAGATCCAATTGCTATGATACATCATTGAATCAGTATCGTGTATCAGAATGTAACATAACCCGCGTACATCTGTATGCCTTTAGCTGCTACACGTAATATAGATATGTAGCAAACGTACCATCAACGAATTCTGAATCGTGGATACATATGTATCCTTGACATACTGAAACGACTTCCATTATTGATATCAAACCAGTAGCGATTCATACAAGCTAAATCTTCTAATCGATAATTGGGCCAAAGAAACAATTTGAATTGGATCAATTTATTTCTATCCGTATCAATATGCTTGTCCTCGTCCAAAAAATGCACACAGTTCCTTATGTTGTACTCGGCGACCCATACTGGATCGCTATCCAAAAGTCTCCTCCGACTTCGACTTCGAGAACCAAAACAACCTCGAATTCTAAACTCTCTCCGACGTCTAGTAGATGGAATATTGTCAGGAACAAGCAAATCATATTTCCTTTCTCGGCATCTTTGATTAGTTTGGTGCTGATTCTTATGGACCAAGGAAATACTTATTGTTTGATACATAATTGATTGTCCATCCAATTTTATAAACAAACGAATCGGATCGACAATCATTACTTCTTGTTTTACGAGGTTTGGAAAATTTAGTAGAATAGACTTCATCGACTTATGTAGCTCCACCAACATACCCGCCTCATCGTCGTCTAGTTGCGAAAGGCATATAACAAGATTCTTTGGACTTTTCGCCATCTTAAGCCCGAAAGAAAATCCCCCGATACCCCCCTGATTCACATTTGGATCCACGTCGAATTGAGAAAGCAAATGTTTTTCCAGGGCTAATTTTAGTTGTGCTCGACGAATAGCATTCTCGAGTTGTCTTCGTTTTCTACTTTCTTGATCTTGATCAATGTCTGATTTCGCGTAATCTTTTTCAAGACCTTTTTGTTGGTTTTGCGGATCTGATCCAAGATTCTTTTGGTCCGGCTGTTCTTTTTCTTTTTGATTAAGCTGTTCTTCTTCTTTAAGTAGTTGATTAAGCATTTGAGTAAGCTCTTCTTCTTTTTCTCGCTTAAGCCGTTCTTTTGCTCCTTGTTCTCTTTCTTTTCTTTTGTCTTCTCGACGAACATTCCGTTCGAGATTTTTGTCGTGAAAGAATTCTTGATCGGAAACAAGTAATTTAATTGGTACGATCCACGGCTCATGCTCATATGCACCAGCATACATATATGCACCATAAAGTCGCACTAATTCTAATAAGAACCAAAAGAACCGAAGTTCCCCTGTCTTTTTCGTTTGAATTCTCTGATCCGAAAACTTCACTTTTATTACGCTTTTATTCATTTCCACCCAATCAAACGATAAAGGGTCTTTATTCTCTCTAATAACTTTATGAAGAAGTTCCGACTCCAAAAATTTTCCCTTTTCCTCCACCAGATCCTCTAGACTCGCAGGAATTTTAGCAAGATCTATATCCAGAAAAAGCTTTTCTTCGAGAAAATAATTCATATTTTGGAAAATATAATCATGAAAATATGAAGAATCACTAGGAGGATCATCACCAATAGATGGATGATCATTAACAGAAATATATGAGTATGAGTCCTTCTTGTCCTCATAATAAATATATTTATGTGATAAAAGATCATATCTGTAGTTTTTTTTTAATTTATGAATCGGTAATGGTAATGAATCCATTACATCTTTTTTTTGTTTCTCGCAATGAATGGGTTGGGCTTTTTTGTATGAATCTTTTTTTGATTTTTTATTTTGACTCGTACGACGTTTACTGACCTTATTTCGCCATTTTTGCGGTGCTAACGTAGACCATCTAGTCTGAGATAAATTGTATTGATAATGACCCCTTAACCAGTTTTTCCATTTACCAGAATTCGATTTAGGACTTGATTTTGCAATTCCTAGTATCCGCAAAAAGTCTTTTATTCTATTCTTAAGAAAAAGAAGTGCTCCGCGATCTGATCTCGAGCGATACTTCTTCGCGTGTGTTTGCGATAAATTGTAAAATACATGCGCTTGGGATAAGAAAGAAAAGTTCCGTCGCCGCCGAGAAGTCTGTGATTTCTCATCACTAATATTAGAATGCGATTTTTTGATATTAGAACGCGATTTTTTGAGAATCGAAATAAAGTTCATTATGGCTTTTTTTTTTTTTGCTTCAACAATTCTTTTTTTATTATCCTCAATCATTTTTCTTTTTGATTCAAAGAAAGGTTGTGCATGAATTCTGGAAAAATTAATGGTACATAGAAAAATATCCATGTATATTCTTTCAATGAATAAATATTTTATGATAAGGCGCAATTTATGTTTTAATCGGGCACCCATTCCGCTTAATATCTCCCAAACAGATGGCCGTATTTCCAATTTTTCAGCATCAAGACCCATCTCACTAATATTTCCATCTGGAGTTAGATGGAGGTCTAGTAGTTCTTCTTGCAATTTTTTTATTTCGCCCCCGATTCTCATTCTCCCTCTCTTAATGTGCATCTTCCTCATTTGAATTTGTGAATGAGTCGAATTTGTAGCAGCCGCGGGAAGATTATTTCGAAAGGCCATTCTATTATTATGTCTATTATTAGGTCGAAGGGCCTTTCGTTTGGAAACCCCAACCCCCCCCCGATTGCGTCTTGCCGGGAGGATTCTGCTATAGTTTTGCTTTTGAGGCGTTTGAAGTTGAGATACTCTCTTTTTTATTTCTCCATTTGGTTTGCGGAAAATGGGATTTTTTTTTGCAAATTCTTTTATTTTCTTTTTTTTTTGAATCCATCTCGTTTTATCTTTTAAGATCCCCAGTATTGTCCGTAGAAACGGAAACCTTTTTATTAAAGGTCTTATTAGACCTCTTATTCGAACTGAAAAAGGTTTCTTTTTCTCTTTTCTAATTCTTTTTTTGAGTTCTTCCAAAATGGGTGTAAAAAAACAAGGTTTTTTTATAGGACGACCAAAAGGTCTTGCCACTGCCCCTCCCCACATTGTTAAATAAAAAGAAGGTTCGTGTTTCTGTTTCCTTTTTCTTTTCTTTTTCCAATCTGCATTTCCTTTTTTCTCTTTCATCGGATCTCTATGACGGGATCGTAGCTTAGATCCGCGCCAAGGTTTTGGATAGAAAGGGGATAGGACCCTTATCTGAATACCTTCGATGAACCAGTCTTTCGGAAATTCTGTGTCTGATATTTCAACGCCAGTATAAGTGCATTTGATATGTATTTCTTTCTTCCAATCGATCCAATCCGCGGACCATTCGGGAGTTCGACAGAATAACATACGGACGAGATTTTTCGCTATTACTATTGAAGGCAATAGGATGTATTTTCTAAAATTCGACTGGGCTAGTACGGCGAGACCTCTTGATCCTTGCAGCGCCAGGACAAGCTCCCAAGATCCTTTTTTTAGCAGTTCTTCAAACTGCGCTTGTACACGTTCTATGGTTGTTTCTGATGCTTCAATTTCCTCTTCCTCCGAAAGATATCGCGTTTCTGTCGGTTCTTTATCTTTTTTTATCTCAGAATCCGAAGTTGAGACTTCGAATTTGGGACCTTTCCCCGCCCAAATACGAAAAATTTTTTTTATTCTTTTGATATTGGAGATGATTTTGGAGATATCAAAAGAAGCAAAAAGTATTCTTTCTGTTTTGCCCGAAAAAAGTGGAGACCGGGCGGTTAGTTGATACAGACTCAAAATAGCTGCTTTACGTCTTTGAATGGCCGTGGATCCCATGATTAGGCCCCTATCAAAATCCGGTTCTTTTGGGTACTGTAGTAGCGCTATCTCTTTCTCGGTTGGGTCGTCTAGTTCACCAGAACTACCGAAATCGGACTGAGTTTTGGTTTTCTGAGTCTCCTCCCTATAAACTACCAAGCGTTTGTATAGTCTTAAAAGAACCGGATAGTACTCTGACAGTTCGTACGCAAGTTCTGTCTCCTCCTCTTGAAAATCGAGACCCAAGTTGCGTGACCATCGAGGAACTTTTGTACCGATTTTTTGAGCCGCAATCTGCTGAGCCAACGTTTTACGTCTGTAAAACAACAATGAAGGAAGAAAACCCTCAACATCTACCTCTGGGGGCGTGCATCTCCTTACAACACTCAAAATTGGGAATTTCCTGTCATCGAAGCATCGTCGGGGGTATTTCTCGTGTAGCCTCACATATTCTGGGTCACCAGCAGCCCAGATAGTCGTAAGCAGAGGCATAAGTTGTTCCGCCTTCTTCCGTTTTTTGTACTGTGCGATCGCCAGGTCTCGTCCGCTGACTTTTTGACGATCTGGTCCGCTCAAAAGAGGATCATGTACGTTAGGCCAGTATTTTTGCTTAATCTCATTATCGTCCTCATCGTACTCGCACTCGTACATTCTGGTCCTTTTTTCGAGCACATCCGAAAGAAGGGCTCCCTTGCTTAGAGCTCTTATTCGATGTACTAATTCACGGCGCATTTTCTTCCTTTTTTTTCTGTTGATAAAAACCCAATCCCTCTTGGGTTTCCAAGAGGGATCGGAACCCCATAG